AGAAGAGGAAGTTTTATTCTTGCTTATTTATTTATTATAATGGAAAGTTATATGCATTTATTTAATAGAATATTAATTCTAAATGGATATTATTTGATTTTGCAGTAATTAATATTATTAATTGATGAAATTTTGATTTAGTTACTTTTATATAATGTTGATAAAATATGTGCCAGCAATCGCGGTTATACATAGAACATAAATAAATATTTTTAGTTTTTAGTTATTATTTAATAAATGGGTATATTGTTATAAATTTTTTAAGGTGAAATTTAATTATTTATTTAAATTATGTAGTTATATTGTATATAAGAGGCTTTGAAATCTAAATGTTAAACTAGGATTAGATACCCTATTATTTTAGATTTAAAATTTATTGGATTAAAGTAGTAATAGTTATGATCTTGAAACTTAAAGAATTTGGCGGTATTTTAGTCTATTTAGAGGAATCTGTCCCATTATCGATATACCACGTTGAACCTTACTTAATTAATTTATATGTATACCGCCGTATATTGAAGATCTTATTAGGGTTAAATTTTCTTGATATTTTAATGTTATGATATTTCAGGTCAAGGTGCAGTTAGTAATTAAGTGGTGATGGATTACAATATATTTATAAACGAATTGGATATTGAAATTATGTCTATGAAGGTGGATTTAATAGTAATTTTAATAAGAGTATTAAAATAATTGTGGCTCTAGAATGTGTACACATCGCCCGTCGCTCTCGTTAAGTTAAGGTGAGACAAGTCGTAACAAAGTAGGTGTACCGGAAGGTGTAGCTGGAATGATCAAATTACCTAGTTTAGTTTAGAATTCCATTTACACTGGAATATAGGTCGTGCAATTCGATATAATTTGATTAAGTGATGTTTACTAAACTTATTTATTTTAAATATTTTTATATAAATCATTTATTTGTTGTTGTATATGTTATAAATTTAATTATTATGTGATAATATATTAGTACTGTGAAGGATTAATGGGAATAATAAATTTTAAATTAGAAGTTGAATTTATTTTTTGTACCTTGTGTATCAGAGTTAAATTTATTAAGATTTATATATTTTTAATTTTCTCGATTCTTTTAGAGTTAATAAACTATTTTATTTATTGTGAAATAAATATTAATAATAATTTATTAGGAGTGAAATATTAATCGTTAGAAGGGATATCTAGTTTTTTTGGAAATAAATTTAATTTAAATTTCTTTTTTAATTATTTTATTTTTAAAAAATTTTAAATTGGAATTATTAATAGTAGGGATAAGCTTATTATTAAATGTGTATATAGAATATATGATAAAAAATTTGTGTGGGTTTAATAATGACTATTATTATAAGTTTATTAAAATTTTATTTTTTTAGGGAATAAATTTATTATTCCTTTACATTTTTACTAAAAATTTTTGATTAATTATTATTTAATTTAAATTATGATTAAATTAGTATAACAATTTTATAGGATTTATATGTTGGTTAGTAATTTTTAGGAATTAGGCAAAAATTAGTGTTTTCCGCCTGTTTAACAAAAACATCTCTTCTTGAATAGAATAAGAGGTATAACCTGCCCAATGAAAAATTTAATGGCCGCGGTATTTTGACCGTGCAAAGGTAGCATAATCATTAGTCTTTTAATTGGAGGCTGGAATGAATGGTTGAACGAGATAATAGCTTTCTTAATTTTATTAATTTAGAATTTAATTTTTGAGTTAAAAAGCTTAAATTTTTTTTTGGGACGAGAAGACCCTATAGAGTTTATATATTTAATTGTTATTAAATATGTTTTCATAATTAATTAATAAATTTTAATTATTTTGTTGGGGTGATGGAAAGATAATTGTAACTCTTTTTTATAAATTAATTATTTATTTATATATAATTGATCCACAATTGGTGAATGTAAGACTAAATTACCTTAGGGATAACAGTGTAATCTTTTTTGAGAGTTCATATCGACAAGAAGGGTTGCGACCTCGATGTTGAATTAAGAATATCTTTAGGTGTAGAAGCTTAAAAGTTAGGTCTGTTCGACCTTTAAATTCTTACATGATTTGAGTTCAGACCGGTGTAAGCCAGGTCGGTTTCTATCTAATATGAATTAAAATATTTTAGTACGAAAGGACCAAATATTTGGAATAATTTTATAATTAATTGATTATTATTAAACTATTTTGGCAGATAAGTGTATTAGATTTAGAATCTATAAATGTAATTATTAATTACAAGTAGTATTGGAAATTATAATAATATTTATAGTTAGATTAATTTTATTAATTTGTGTTATAGTAGGTGTCGCTTTTTTGACGTTATTAGAACGTAAAGTATTAGGGTATATTCATATTCGTAAAGGTCCTAATAAGGTAGGTATTACTGGAATTTTACAACCTTTTAGTGATGCAATTAAATTATTTACTAGGGAACAAACTTTTCCATTAGTCTCTAATTATATTTCTTATTATTTTGCTCCTATTTTTAGTCTTTTTTTAGCTTTATTAATTTGAATAATTATTCCTTATCTAAGAGGTCTTTATTCTTTTGAATTAGGTTTATTATTCTTTTTAAGATGTACCAGCTTAGGTGTTTATACTATTATAATTGCGGGGTGATCTTCAAATTCTAATTATTCTTTATTGGGTGGATTACGAGCTGTTGCTCAAACTATTTCATATGAAGTTAGTTTAGCTTTAATTTTATTATCATTTGTATTTTTGATTAGTAGATATAATTTATTAATTTTTTTTTATTATCAAAATTATTTATGATTAATTTTTATAACTCTACCTTTATCTTTGGTTTGATTCACCTCTTGTTTAGCAGAAACTAATCGTACTCCTTTTGATTTTGCTGAAGGTGAATCAGAATTAGTTTCTGGTTTTAATGTTGAATATAGAAGTGGAGGATTTGCTTTAATTTTTTTGGCAGAATATGCTAGAATTTTATTTATAAGAATATTATTTTGTGTAATTTTTTTGGGGGGTGATATTAATTCTTTAATTTTTTATATAAAATTAAGATTGATCTCTTTTTTATTTGTTTGAATTCGTGGGACTTTGCCCCGTTTTCGTTATGATAAACTAATAAATCTTGCTTGAAAAAGTTTTTTACCTTTATCTTTAAATTATCTACTTTTTTTTTTAGGATTTAAAGTGTTTCTTTTTAACTTTTTTTTTTAGTGAATATAATTAAGTAGTAGGAAAGTTGATAGAGGAATTTAACCTCTAATTTGTGTTTTCAAGACACATTACTTCTTAAATCAACTATTTAATTAAATTTTCTCAAAATTTTATTACTAATGGATTGATAATATAATATAGGAAATATATAATTGTTAATAATTGACCTGTAATAATATAAGGATCTTCTACTGGACGGGCTCCAATTCATGTTAATAGAATTACTGTATTAACCATAATTCAAAATAAAATTTGATTTATTGGGTAAAATTGAGTTCCTCGAAAGTTTGAATTAAATAAAGGTAAAATGAATAAAATAGCAATTGATATTACTAATGCAATGACTCCTCCTAGCTTGTTAGGAATTGAACGTAAAATAGCATATGCAAATAGAAAATATCATTCTGGTTGAATATGAATAGGAGTAACTAAAGGATTTGCTGGTGTAAAATTGTCTGGATCTCCTAAAATATAAGGTTCTTTTAAAGTTAAAAAAGTTAATAATATTACTAATATAATAAAACCAAAAATGTCTTTAATAGAGAAATATGGATGGAATGGAATTTTATCAATATTTCTATTTAATCCTAAAGGATTATTTGAACCTGTTTGGTGTAGAAATAGTAAATGAATTATTACTATTGCAATAATAATGAATGGTAGAAGAAAGTGGAATGTAAAAAATCGATTTAGTGTAGCGTTATCAACTGCAAATCCTCCTCAAACTCATTGAACTAAATCAATTCCTATATAAGGGATTGCTGATAATAAATTGGTAATTACGGTAGCCCCTCAGAATGATATTTGTCCTCATGGTAGAACATAACCTATAAATGCTGTTGCTATTGTTAAGAATAGAATAATTACGCCTACTGATCAAGTGTAAGTTAATTTAAATGATCCATAATATATCCCTCGTCCAATGTGTATATAGATACATACAAAAAATATTGATGCTCCATTAGCATGAAGAGTTCGTAATAATCAACCATAATTTACATCTCGGCAAATATGATTAACTCTAATAAATGCTGTTTCAATATTTGGACAATAATGTATAGCTAGAAAAATACCAGTAATGATTTGTAATCCTAAACATAGTCCTAGTAGTGAACCAAAATTTCATCAACTTCTGATATTAGAGGGGGTTGGTAAATCAATAAGTGCATTATTGATGATTTTAAATAGAGGGTGATAAATTCGTATAGGTTTATTCATTAGTTAAATTGTCGAAGTGGACCTTTAAAAATGTTAGTAATTTTTACTACTGCAATTAATGTAAGAAATAAATATCTTGCTAATATGATAGTAATTATATTAGTTGGTTGATTATATAATTTTGTGAGAGGTAATGATGAATTATTATTAATCATAAGGAATCTAAAAGATTCTTGATTTATCAAATTAGGAAATTTTAGGGTTGAAAATAAAGTTATAGAAATTATTATAATAACAATTGATATAATTAAAAGTTTTGTTGATAATGAAAATATTTCATTTGATGCTAAGCTTGTCACATAAATAAATAAAACTAGTATTCCTCCTAGGAAAATAAGGAATAATACATAGGAAAATCAAAATGATTGAGTTAATAATCCTGTAATTATTGATACTATTATTGTTTGAATTAATAATATTAACCCTATAGCTAGGGGATGATTTATTTGTGTAAATATAATACTTATTGTGTATCTTATACTTAATAGTAATAATTTAATGTCAGGGGATATTTTAAATAAAATGTAAGCTTTGGGAGTTTATAATGGGAACACTTTCCTCCCCTGAAGTTTTAAAAGATATTTTCTTATTTTTGATTTACAAGACCAATATTTTATTTAAATTATTAAAACAATTAATGATAATATTTATATATATTTTTATGGGGTTTTTTTGTGGAATTTGAGTATTTTCTTCTAATCGAAAACATTTATTAGTAACATTATTAAGTTTGGAATTTATTGTTTTAATATTATACACCTTTTTATATAATTATTTAAGATCTTTCAATTATGAATTATATTTTAGAATAGTATTTTTAACCTTTTCTGTATGTGAAGGGGCTTTAGGATTATCAATCTTAGTTTCAATAATTCGTAGTTATGGTAGAGATTTTTTTAATGCTTATAGAATATTACAATGTTAAAGTATTTAATATTTATTATTTTTTTAATCCCTTTATGTTTTAGGAAAAATTATTGATGATTCGTTCAGGTTATACTATTTATAATTTCTTTTATGTATATATTTATGTATCCATATTTTTTTTGTTGAGGAGGATTAGGATATATATTTGGTTGTGATTATATTTCATATGGACTAATTTTATTGAGAATGTGAATTTGTGTTTTAATATTAACTGCTAGAGAATCTATTATTCGATATAAATATTTTGAAACTTTTTTTTTGTTTATAATTATTATATTATTAATAATGTTACTTTGTACTTTTAGTAGTTTAAATTTATTTTCATTTTATTTATTTTTTGAAAGTAGTTTAATTCCAACTCTGTTTTTAATCTTGGGTTGGGGATATCAACCAGAGCGGTTACAAGCAGGTATTTATTTATTATTTTATACTTTATTAGCTTCTCTTCCTTTATTAGTTGGTATTATATATTTATATGAAGAAAATTATTTAAGCTTTTCTTTAATGGTAATTAAAAATCAAATGGGATTATTTTTTTATTTGAGAATAATTTTTGCTTTTTTAGTAAAAATACCTATATTTATAGTTCATTTGTGACTTCCAAGGGCGCATGTTGAGGCTCCAGTTAGAGGTTCAATAATTTTGGCAGGAATTTTATTAAAATTAGGGGGATATGGATTATTACGAGTTTATAATATATTAATTATTTTAGGTATTAGGTTAAATTATATTTGAATTTCAATTAGTTTAGTTGGAGGAACTTTAGTTAGCTTAATTTGTATACGTCAAACTGACTTAAAATCTTTAATTGCTTATTCATCTGTAGCTCATATAGGAATTGTAATTGGGGGTTTAATAACATTAATATATTGGGGATTCTGTGGTTCTTATAGATTAATAATTGCTCATGGTTTATGTTCTTCTGGTTTATTTTGTTTAGCAAATATTACTTATGAGCGATTAGGTAGCCGTAGATTATTAATTAATAAGGGCTTAATAAATTTTATACCAAGAATAACTTTATGATGATTTTTATTAAGTTCTTGTAATATAGCAGCCCCTCCTTCAATTAATTTATTGGGTGAAATTAGATTATTGAATAGTTTAATTGGATGATCTTTATATTCCATATTAATATTGATTTTTTTATTTTTTTTTAGAGCTGCATATACCTTATATCTCTTTTCTTATAGACAACATGGTCAGATTTATTCTGGTGTGTATTCTTGTTCTTTAGGATATACTCGGGAATATTTATTATTGTTTCTTCATTGGTTTCCTTTAAATTTATTAATTTTAAAGGGGGAGTGGTTGATTATTTGATTATAACTTAAGTAGTTTAAAAAAAATACTAATTTGTGGAATTGGTGATGTAGAAAGATACTATCTTAGGTTATGAAATTTATATCAATTTGTTTGATTAGTTTTTTCTTTCTTTTTTTTTTAAGATTTGTATTATTTTTAATGGGGTTTTATTTTATTATAAATGATTTAGTTTACTTTATTGAGTGAGAAGTTGTTACAATTAACTCGGGTAGAATTATTATGACTTTTTTATTTGATTGAATGTCTTTAATTTTTATAAGATTTGTTATATTTATTTCTTCTTTAGTAATTTTATATAGAGATGATTATATATATGGGGATTATAATATAAATCGATTTATTTATTTGGTATTACTGTTTGTTGCTTCAATAATATTTTTAATTGTTAGTCCTAATATGATTAGAATTCTATTAGGTTGGGATGGATTGGGATTAGTCTCTTATTGTTTAGTTATTTATTATCAAAATGTTAAATCTTATAATGCTGGTATATTAACAGCACTATCTAATCGTATTGGGGATGTGGCTCTATTAATAGTTATTGCTTGAATATTAAATTTTGGTAGTTGAAATTATGTATATTATTTAGATTACTTGAAAGGTAGATTTGAAATAGGAATTATTACTTTTTTAGTAGTTTTGGCAGCAATAACTAAGAGTGCTCAAATTCCATTTTCTTCTTGACTACCTGCTGCTATAGCAGCTCCAACCCCTGTTTCTGCATTAGTTCATTCTTCTACCTTAGTTACTGCTGGTGTTTATTTATTGATTCGTTTTAGACCTTCTTTTGGTAATATATTAAATATAATTTTGTTATTAATTTCTGGTTTAACAATATTTATGGCTGGATTAGGAGCTAATTTTGAATTTGATTTAAAAAGGATTATTGCTCTTTCCACTTTAAGACAATTAGGTTTAATAATAAGAATTATATCTTTGGGGTATATAAATTTAGCTTTTTTTCATTTGTTGACTCATGCATTATTTAAGGCGTTATTATTTATATGTGCAGGAGTTATTATTCATTCAATAAAGGATTCTCAAGATATTCGTTATATGGGTAACTTATCTTTTCAGATACCTTTAACATCTTCCTGTTTAATAATTTCTAATTTTGCTTTATGTGGAATACCTTTTTTGGCAGGATTTTATTCTAAAGATTTAATTTTAGAAATAGTGTCATTAAGTTATTTAAATATATTTGGATTTTTTTTATTTTATCTTTCTACTGGATTAACTGTATGTTATTCTTTTCGTCTCTTTTATTATACTTTATGTGGTGATTATAATTTAACAACTTTTTATTGTATAGGAGAGGAAAATAATAACATGACTGTGGGTATAATAGGTTTATTAATTATAGTTATCTTAGGGGGATCTATTATAATATGAATTATTTTTCCAACCCCTTCTTTAATTTGTTTACCTATTATTTTGAAATTATTAGTAATTATAGTAAGAGGATTAGGGGGATGATTAGGATATGAATTATCTAAATTTAATGTAGGGGAATCATTAATATCTTTAAATATTATTAATATAAGAATATTTTTAGGATCTATGTGATATATACCATATTTATCAACATATGGGGTTTCATCTAAACCTATAATTTTAGGGTATAATTCATTAAAATTATTTGATAACGGCTGGAATGAATATTTTGGTGGGCAAGGATTTTATTTTCTGTTTATATACTTAAGAAAGATTAATCAATGATTTCAATTTAATAATTTAAAAATATTTTTAATATTTTTTGTAATATGATTTACTATAATTATATTTATAATTTATATATAATTTAAATAGCTTAAATTTAGAGTATAACACTGAAGATGTTATGGTGATATTAAGATCTTTAAATAAAAATTTTTATGATTATATATAATATCTTTACAGTGAAAATGTAATGTTTTATATTAAACTACATAAATTTAGAAATATAAATGGAATTTAACCACTAAAATGATAAGTTAGCAGCTTTCATTTGATCATCATACTTCCTTAACTGGAAGAATTATTCAATAATATTATTAACAGTAATATACCTCTTTTTTGGTTTCAGTTAAGTAATGGGAGAATAAGGATAATTTAATATCATAAAATTAGGTCGAAACTAATTGCATTTATTGCTTCATATTCAAGATAAATTGATAAATCAATACTTTTTGATTGCAAATCAAATGTTATATTTAACTATAATCCTTATGAAGCTCATTCTAGTGATCCTTGATTTCATTCGTGAAAGAGTCCAATTAATAAAATAATTAAGAAAATTGATCTAATATAAAATCATGATTTTATATTAGATGATGATATAATAATTGTTATAGGTAATAATAAAGCGATTTCTACATCAAAAATGAGGAAAATTACAGCAATAAGGAAAAATCGTAATGAGAATGGTAGTCGTGCTGATCTTTTAGGATCAAAACCACATTCAAAAGGGGAAGATTTTTCTCGGTCTTCAATAGATTTTTTTGATAAAATAGTTGCTAATAATATAATGATATTTGAAAGTATCAAGATAAATGAAATTATTATTAGTATAGTAAAGATTATTTATCTTGTAAAGGACAAACTTTTTGATTGGAAGTCAAATATACTTATTATATATTAGATAAATTATTAATTGTGTTAACTACCTCATCAGTAAATAGAGATATATAAAAATAGTCATACTACATCAACAAAGTGTCAGTATCAGGCAGCGGCTTCGAATCCGAAATGATGATTGGCTGAAAAGTGTAAGTATAGATGTCGTAATAAACAGGTTAATAAAAATGTTGTTCCAATAATTACATGTAAACCATGAAAACCTGTTGCTACAAAAAATGTAGAACCGTAAACTGAATCAGCAATTGTAAAAGGAGCTTCAAAATATTCATATGCTTGTAGTGTAGTAAAGTAAACTCCTAGAATAACGGTTAAAAATAACCCCTGAAGAGCTTGTCTATAATTATTTTCTAAAAGTCCATGATGTGCTCATGTAACAGTTACTCCTGATGATAATAAAATAGCTGTATTTAGGAGTGGAATTTGTAATGGGTTGAAAGGGTCAATTCCTATTGGAGGTCATAATGAACCAATTTCAATAGTAGGAGATAAACTTCTATGAAAAAAGGCTCAGAAAAAAGAAATAAAGAAGAATACTTCAGAAATAATAAAAAGAATTATACCTCACCGTAACCCTTTTGTAACAAATTTAGTGTGAAGTCCTTGATAAGTTCCTTCTCGGACAATATCTCGTCATCATTGAATTATTGTAAGAATTATAATTAATAATCCAATAAATATTATTTGATTATTATATAAATGAAATCATTTAATTAAACCTGTTATTATAATTAAAGCTCCAAGAGCTCCTGTTAAAGGTCAAGGACTTTTATCTACTAGATGAAAAGGATGATTTCTATGTCTTGTCATTAATTAACTTCTCTAGAATAAAGAGTACTTAATACAGCAAATACATAAGATTGAATAATAGCTACTGCAGATTCTAGGATTAATAAAGCAATTTGTGTTAAAATTAAAATATTTAATAATATTATAGATAATGAAGGACCTGTATTTCCTAGTAAAGTTATAAGTAAATGTCCGGCAATTATATTAGCAGCTAATCGTACAGATAAGGTACCCGGTCGAATTATATTTCTAATTGTTTCAATACAAACTATAAAAGGCATTAGTGCAGGAGGAGTACCTTGGGGTACAAGATGAGCAAATATATGTTGAGTATTATTGATTCATCCAAAAATTATAAATCTTAATCATAAAGGTAGTGCTAATGTCAATGTTATAACTAGATGGCTAGTTCTAGTAAAAATATAAGGAAAGAGTCCTAAAAAATTATTGAATATAATGATTGAGAATAGAGAAATGAAAATAAAAGTTCTTCCTTTATTGATATTTTTGTGGCCAATAAGTGTTTTAAATTCTTTATGAAGTATAAATATAATTGAATTTCATAATACAAAAGATCGAGAAGGGATTAATCAAATGGTTATTGGAATTAATAACAATCCAAGTATTGTTCTTATTCAATTTAGAGATAAATTGTAAATTCTTGTGGATGGATCAAAAACTGAAAATAAATTAGTTATCATTTTCAATTTATGAAATTTGTACTTAAATATTTTTTTATATTTGATGGTAATGGTAAATAAGTGTAGTAATTAATAAATGAGAAAATGAATAATATGATAATGAAGAATAGGTATAAAATTAATCATCTTAATGGCATTATTTGTGGAATTGAAAAATATCAATTTTTTTGATAATTTTAGTTTGACATTCTAATGTTATAATTAACTAATTTTTCTCATCAGAAGTAATTGCTAATTTACTATATATTGGTTTAAGAGACCATTACTTGCTTTCAGTCATCTGATGACTAATTGTTTATATTAGAAATTCAATTAATGAATTTATTTGTAGAAATTCTTTCAATAACAATAGGTATAAATCTGTGATTTGCTCCACAAATTTCTGAACATTGACCATAGAATAATCCAGGACGTCTAATTAGAAATCTGGTTTGATTTAATCGACCCGGAGTGGCATCTGCTTTTACACCTAGACTGGGGATAGTTCAAGAGTGTAAAACATCTGTAGCTGTAATAATAATGCGAATAAATATATTTATTGGTAAAGCTGCTCGATTATCTACATCTAATAGACGGAAATCATCTTTATTTATTTCATTAATAGGAGTTATGTAAGAATCAAATTCGATTTTTAAAAAGTCGGAATATTCATAACTTCAATATCATTGATGTCCAATAGTCTTCAGAGTAATTGTTGGATTATTAATTTCATCTATAAGGTATAAAAGACGTAATGAGGGAATAGCAATAAAAATTAAAATAATTGCTGGGGCAATTGTTCAGGCAACTTCAATTAATTGTCCTTCTAGTAAAAATCGATTGGTGAATGAATTATTTATTAATATAACTATTATATAGGTTACAATTATTAAGATTATAACAATGATTATTAATGCGTGATCATGAAAGTAAATTAGTTGTTCTATAATGGGTGAGGCTCTATCTTGTAAATTTATATTAGCTCATGTTGTCATAAGTTTCTAATAAAAAATAAGTTAAATTTTTATTAATGGAGCTTAAACCCATTGCACTTCTCTGCCATATTAGAAGTTAATAAGAAATAGTTGGGAGTTCTGAATAACTATGTTCTGCAGGAGGAGTATTTTGGAATCATTCAATTGAGTTACTTGTTTGGGTTGGGAAAAGTATTTGACGGTTAGTAGATATACTTTCTCATATAATAAAAATAAATATTACTACACCTACAAATGAAATTATTGATCCAATAGAAGAAATGACATTTCAGGTTGTGTATGCATCTGGATAATCAGAGTACCGTCGTGGTATACCTGCTAATCCAAGAAAGTGTTGTGGAAAGAAAGTTAAATTTACACCTAAAAATATAATTATAAATTGAATTTTTAATCATTTTGGATTTATTGATAATCCGGTAAATAAAGGGTATCATTGAATAAATCCTGCTATAATAGCAAATACCGCTCCTATTGATAATACATAATGAAAATGTGCAACTACATAATATGTATCATGAAGAACAATGTCAATTGATGAGTTAGCTAAAACTACTCCTGTTAAACCACCAATGGTAAATAGGAAGACAAATCCTAGTGATCATAAGCACGGTGCACTATAAGTAAGCTGTGACCCATATACTGTAGATAGTCATCTAAAAATTTTAATACCCGTTGGTACTGCAATAATTATAGTAGCTGAAGTAAAGTAGGCTCGTGTATCTACATCTATTCCAACAGTAAATATATGATGGGCTCAAACAACAAAACCTAATAAGCCAATAGCTAATATAGCAAAAATTATTCCAAGGTTACCAAAAGCTTCTTTTTTACCTCTTTCATGACAGATAATATGAGAAATTATCCCAAATCCTGGAAGAATTAGAATATAAACTTCTGGATGTCCAAAAAATCAAAATAAGTGTTGATAAAGAATAGGGTCACCTCCTCCTGCAGGATCAAAAAAAGATGTATTTAAATTACGATCAGTTAAAAGTATTGTAATTGCACCTGCAAGGACAGGTAAAGATAGGAGTAGTAATAAAGCTGTAATTCCTACTGCTCAAACAAATAAAGGAATTCGTTCCGGTTTTATATTAATGGGTTTTATGTTAATAATTGTTGAAATGAAATTTACAGCTCCAAGAATTGATGATACCCCTGCTAAGTGTAAGGAGAAAATAGCCAAGTCTACGGATGCTCCTGCGTGGGCAATATTACTTGCTAATGGTGGGTAAACTGTTCAACCAGTTCCGGCTCCTCTTTCTACTATACTTCTGGTTAGTAAAAGAGTTAATGAAGGAGGTAATAATCAGAATCTTATATTATTTATTCGAGGGAATGCTATATCAGGGGCTCCTAATATTAATGGTACTAATCAATTTCCAAATCCTCCAATAAGAATTGGTATTACTATGAAGAAAATTATAATAAAAGCGTGAGCAGTAACAATTACATTATAAATTTGATCATCACCAATGAGTGATCCAGGTTGATTTAATTCGGCTCGGATTAATATTCTTAAGGAGGTTCCTACTATACCTGCTCAAGCTCCGAAAATAAAATATAAAGTTCCAATATCTTTATGATTAGTTGAAAATAATCATCGTTTCAAATTAGTAGAATGGCTGAGAATTAGGCGTAAGATTGTAAATCTTTTAAGGAGGTGTATAACTCTTCTATTAAATGAAGGCTTTATATTCATGAATGATTATAGAATGCAATTCTATAGGAGTAGTAATACTACTAAGGCTTAAAGAAACCTCTTTATTTATAGCTTTGAAGGATATTAGTTTTATTAACTTAAAGCCTTAAAAACATTAACATTAATAAAGGTTAATAAAGGCTGTAAATGCATTTAATCCTAAAATTGAAATTGTTATTAAGATAAATGATAATTTTAATGCATTTATATTATCATTATTTTTCTGGATTCAACATGGTTCAGTGGATAAAATGATAAATGCTGAATATGAAATACGTAAGTAGTAGTATAATGTAATTAATGATAAGATAATTATGATGGTTACGATAGTTGGAGATGAATTGATAATTATAAATTGAATAATTATTCATTTTGGTATAAATCCTAGGAAGGGGGGCAAACCTCCTAATGATAATAATGATGAAAATAATAGGAATTTTATAACCTTATTATTTTCCTTAATTAAGAAAGTTTGATTAACAAATGAAATATTTAATGGGGAAATGATAGTGATGATTGTAATTGTCAATAGTGAATAAATCATAAAATATAATAATCATATATTTTCACCTATAATTATAGCTATTAATATTCAGCCTATATGGTTAATTGATGAATAAGTTAGGATTTTTCGAATGGATGTTTGATTGAGTCCACCAATAGAGCCAACTGTAACTGAAATTACAATAATTGTAGTTAGGAAACTATTAGAATTAATTGTGTAGGAGATTAATACTAGTGGTGCAATTTTTTGCATAGTTATGAGAATAATACAATTTATTCATCTTAACCCTTCTATAACTCTTGGGAATCATCAGTGCAGGGGGGCTGCACCTCTTTTTATCAACAGGGGGGTTGAAATTATGACTCTTGATAAGGGTAAATTGAGGATTGTAAATATTCTTTCAACTATAGATTTTGAGATGACAACAAAAAGTAATGATGAGGAAGCTAAAGCTTGAATAAGGAAATATTTTAATGCAGCTTCCGTTATAAGTATATTATCATTATTCGATATTAAGGGAATAAATGATAATAAGTTAATTTCTAGTCCTATTCATGCTCTTAATCAAGAATTTGATGAAATAGTAATTAATAAACCTCTAATTAAAGTTGTTATAAATAAGATTTTAGTTGAAGTGTAGGACATTAGAGAAGAGAGTTTTCCCTCTATAAATGGGGTATGAACCCATTAGCTTAAGCTTAGCTTACTTTTCTTAAGCAATACATTTTGGTGTATGGTGCACATAAATTTTTGATATTTATGGGGATAGTTTAATTCTATTAAATGTAAATTTAGTGGTGGTAATAAATTACATTTTTTATCCTATCACGATAACCCTATTTGTCAGGCACATCACT